GGACCATACCGCGGAAAAGCAAAATTTAACTCACTCTCACTAAAAATGGACCACGCTTATAAACCTAAATGGAATTCCATAAAAACTTGGATAAACACGATTCATGGTCTGCTCCTTAGGAATCCATTTATCCATTTTAAATCATTACCAACATATGTTAATGATTCTTTAAACCCAACACACCCAATTAATGATGAAACACTTCTAAATCAATTTATTGCAATAAAAGAAATTGATAAAAGAGTACCTCCTTCATATAAATTGGAAGAGCTGGGATTGTTCGAAGACGAAAAAGAAGAAGAAGAAGAAAATGAAGATGAAATTCAAGAAGAATATAAAAAAAAAACAGATTATTTTTTTCGTTCAAGAAAAGTAAAACCTGTAGTAATTTATACTCATAGGGATCAAGATATGGATACTAATAATAATAATATTAGTGATAATGATCCGACGGACGATATATCTTTGATCCGGCATTATACGCAACAATCCGATTTTCGTCGGGATCTAATCAAAGGATCTACGCGTGCTCAAAGGCGTAAAACAGTTACTTGGGAAATTTTGCAAGTAAATATGCATTCACCGCTTTTTTTAAATCAAATTGACAAAACCTTTTTTTTTGATTTCTCTGAAATAAGAAATTTCATTTTTAGAAATTGGATGAGGAAAAAATCGGAAATTTTAAATTTGGATGGTGAAAAAGAAGAGACAAAAAAAAACAAGAAAAAAAAAGAATCTAATGAACCCGTAATATTAGAGATTTGGGATAACATTATATTTGCTCAACCAGTAAGGGGTTTGATGTTAATCACCCAATCCTTTTTTAGAAAATATGTGGCATTGCCGTTCCTAATAATAGCTAAAAATATCGGACGTATATTATTCTTGCAATCTCCCGAGTGGTATGAGGATTTCAGAGATTGGAATAAAGAAATGCACATTAAATGCACTTATAATGGTGTTCAATTATCAGAAACGGAATTTCCAAAGGATTGGTTAATGGAAGGCATTCAAATCAAAATTTTATTTCCTTTCCGTCTGAAACCGTGGCAAGGGGCCAAGGTACGATCCCATGATACCTTGAAAAAAAAAAACGATTTTTCTTTTTTAACAGTTTGGGGAATGGAAACAGAAGTTCTCTTTGGTTCCCCACGAAAACAATCTTCTTTTTTTGAACCCATTTTTAAAGAATTAAAAAAAAAAATTATAAAAACAAAAAAACGTGGTTTTCTAAGAATTTTAAAAGAAAAAATCAAAGAGTTTCTAATTATCTCAAACAAAAAAACAAAATGGATTCCGAAACTTATTGAAGTTCAAAAAGGAACAATAAAAAAACTTGAAAAAATAAACCCAATTTTCCTATTTGAATTAAATAAAATAAAGGAATACGAGTCGAATAAAAATAAAAAGATTCTAATTAGTAGTAATAAAAATAGCCAAGAATTGATCCTCGGACGTCAATCCAAAAATTGGACAAATTATTCATTCGTAGAAAATAAAATGAAGGATCTTGTTGATAGGACAATTACCACTAGGAATCAAATAAAACAAATAAAAAAAGAAAAACAAAAAATAATTATAACTTCAGATGGGGATATTAGAAGTTCTAACAACACGAATTTGCATGATAAAAAGCAAAATATTTGGCAAATATTCACAAGAGGAAACACTCGATTACTACATAAATTACACTATTTTCTAAAATCTTTCATTCAGCGAATATACATGGATATATTTATATATACCATTAACATGCTTAGAATCCATATACAAATTTTTTTTGAATCAATAAAAAAAAAAATTAACAAGTCCAGTTATAATGATAAAATAAATCAAGAAGAACTTTCTATAGATGAAATAAAGCAAAATAAAATGCAATTTATTTTGGCTATAAAAAAAGCATTTTGCAATATTAGTGATAAAAACCTAAATTCTTATTTTGACTTGTCTTCCTTGTCCCAAGCATATATATTTTACAAAATATCACAAACTCAAGTTAGTAACAAGTATAACTTGAGATCCATACTTCAATATCATAATCATGGGACCCTTCTTTTTCTTAAAAATAGAATCAAAGATTCTTGTGAGACACAAGGAATATTTGATTCCAAATCAAAACATAAAAAAATGGATAAGTCTGGAATGAATGAATGGAAAAACTGGTTGAAGGGTCATTATCAATACAATTTATCTCAAAGTAAATGGTCTCTATTAGTACCACAAAAGTGGCGAAAAAAAGTCAATGAGTATTGTACAGTTCAAAATAAAGATGCCCTTAAAGGGAATTCATATAAAAAAGACAAATATTCATTAATTCATTACTTGAAACAAAAATATGATATAAAGGATTCCTTGATAGAGCAAAAAGAAAAATGGAAAAAAAATTACAGATATGATCTTTTATTACAGAAATATATATCACATAACTATATAAACCCTCCGTATATTTATGGATCACCTTTGAAAATAAATGAAAATGCAGAAATTCCGTATCTATCTAATTTTGATATAGGGAAACCCCAATTATCTTATCCATTAATGGATATAAATATTAGTGATTATCTCGGAAAAGAATCCATTCTATATAGGAAAAAAAATCTGGAAAGAAAATTTTTGAATTGTAAAATTTTCCATTTCTTAAATTTCTTAATTCGAAAAAAAAGCAATATAGATACACGGACTAATATACATAAAATTTCTAATAAAGATATTTTATCTTTTATGATTCATAAAAAAATAAAAACTGCCAAACCTAATCAAAGAAAATTTGTTTTTGATTGGATGGGAATGAATCAAGAAAAATTCAATCGCCACATATCAAACCTGGAACCTCGGTTCTTCCCAGAATTTAAAATACTTTATGACACATATAATGCATATAAAATTAAACCATGGATCATACCAATCAAATTACTTCTTTTAAGAAGTGATGTAAATGAAAATATTAGTCAAAATAAAAACACCAATGGAAATCAAAAAAAGTATCCTTATATATTATCTAATAAAAAAGGGGATTTGGAATTAAAAAAAAGGAAGAAACAAGAAAAAAAACAACAATCTGGTCAAGTGAATCCTGAGTCACAAGCACAAGATCGAAAGAAAATAAAAGATATTGAAAAAGATTACACAGGATTACACATTAAAAAAAATAACAAGAACAAAAGGGAAAATGAACTAGAATCGGTTCTGCAAAAATATCTCCTTTTTCAATTAAGATGGTATTATTCCTTTCCTACAGAAATAAACAAAAATATCTGGGTATATTGTCTACTACTTAAAATAGTAAATCCAAAGAAAATTGCTATATCCTCAATTAAAAGAAGCGAGATGAATCTAGATATAATATTGATGGAGAGAGATCTATCTGTTAGAGAATTGATAAAGAGAGGAATAATGATTATTGAACCCTTTCGTCTATCTATAAAATGGGATAAAAAATTGATTATGTATCAAATCATGAGTATTTCGTTGATCAATAAAAATAAATACCAAATTAATAGAAAAGACATAAAAAAAATATATGTTAACACAAATTATTTCGAAAAATCCATTGCAGAACGAGATCATAGTATGTTTATAAATGAAAAAAGAAATCATTATGGTTTTCTTGTTCCCGAACAGATTCTATCTACTAGGCATCGCAGAAAATTTAGAATTCTAAATAGCTTCAATTCCTGGAATAGGAATGTTGTGAATGAAATTTCATTATTTGGTAATGAAAATAGCGTAAAAAATTGCGAACAGTTTATGAATGAAGATAAGTATCCTCATACAAATATAAATAATTTAATTAAATTAAAATTATTTATTTGGCCCAATTATCGATTAGAAGACTTAGCTTGTATGAATCGATATTGGTTTAATACCAATAATGGAAGTCGTTTTACTATGTCAAGGATACATATGTATCCGCGATTTAAAATGAATTGACAATATATTTTTTATATATCACGTAACCATATTCATATATTGTATGAATACCGAAACAGATATTTTATTTTGTGTTACTGTTACATTCTAATTCTAACAAGAATACTGATTTAATATTGTATCGATTAGATGTAGAAAGGAATCCCTTGAATCTTGTTAGGTATAGGTACAAAAAAAAGCATTCTAGTTCACAAGTATAAAAATTTCTTTTTTACTTTTTATCCAAATTTTTGGATAAAAAGTAAAAAAGAAATCAAAATTTTTGTATGTACCAGATTCAAATTACTAATATTATTATATTATTTAATTAACCGTTATTATATTTCTTATTTCTGATCGGTAAATAAAAAAAAAAGTCTAAAAATTTCCTTATTTTATGGTCAAAAATTCATTCATCTCAGTTATTCCACAAGAAAAAGAAGAAAACAGGGGGTCCGTTGAATTTCAAGTATTCAGTTTCACCAATAGGATACGCAGACTTACTTCACATCTGGAATTGCACAAAAAAGATTTTTCATCCCAGAGGGGTCTTCGAATAATTCTGGGCAAACGGCAACGGTTATTAGCTTATTTAGCAAAGAAAAATAAGATACGTTATAAAAAATTAATAGGTCAGTTGAATATTAGGGAGCAAAAAACTCGTTAATCTGACTAAGAATTTGTTTGAATTTATTATTTCAATTATTATTATGGATTATTTCATTAGAATATTTATTTAATTAAAAGATTATTATTAGAATTCTAGATATAAGAGTCGTGGATTTTACATTTTGATGAACCTCCTTTTGGGAAATTCATGAAATAAGCAATCGGGGAAAAAAGATATGACTGTACCGGCTACTAAAAAGGATTTCATGATAGTAAATATGGGTCCTCACCACCCATCAATGCATGGTGTTCTTCGGCTGATCGTTACTCTCGATGGTGAAGATGTTATTGACTGTGAACCCATATTGGGTTATTTACATAGAGGGATGGAAAAAATTGCGGAAAACCGAACCATTATACAATATCTCCCTTATGTAACACGTTGGGATTATTTAGCTACTATGTTCACAGAAGCTATAACTGTAAATGCGCCAGAACAATTGGGAAATATTCAAGTACCACAACGAGCCAGCTATATTCGAGTAATTATGCTAGAGCTGAGTCGTATAGCGTCTCACTTATTATGGCTTGGACCTTTTATGGCGGATATTGGGGCGCAGACGCCTTTCTTCTATATTTTCAGAGAGAGAGAATTTATATATGATTTATTCGAAGCTGCCACGGGTATGCGAATGATGCATAATTATTTCCGTATTGGAGGAGTAGCTGCTGATCTACCTCATGGTTGGATAGATAAATGTTTGGATTTCTGCGATTATTTTTTAACAGGAGTTGCCGAATATCAAAAACTTATCACGCGCAATCCTATTTTTTTGGAACGAGTTGAAGGAGTAGGTATTATTGGTGGAGAAGAAGCAATAAATTGGGGCTTATCAGGACCCATGTTACGAGCTTCCGGAATACAATGGGACCTTCGTAAAGTTGATGATTATGAGTGTTACAATGAATTCGATTGGGAAGTCCAATGGCAAAAAGAAGGAGATTCTTTAGCTCGTTATTTAGTACGAATCCATGAAATGACCGAATCCATAAAAATAATTCAACAGGCTTTGGAAGGAATTCCGGGAGGACCTTATGAGAATTTGGAAATACGACGTTTTGATAGAACAAGAAATTCCGACTGGAATGATTTTGAATACAGATTCATTAGTAAAAAACCCTCACCCAATTTTGAATTGTCGAAACAAGAACTTTATGTGAGAGTAGAAGCTCCAAAGGGAGAATTAGGAATTTTTCTAATAGGAGATCAGAGTGTTTTCCCCTGGAGATGGAAAATTCGTCCACCTGGTTTCATCAATTTGCAAATTCTTCCCCAGCTAGTTAAAAGAATGAAATTGGCTGATATCATGACAATACTAGGTAGTATAGATATCATTATGGGAGAGGTTGATCGTTGAAATGATAATGGGTATGACAGAAATACAAACTATCAATTCCTTTTCTGGATCAGAATTCTTAAAGGAGGTCTATCAACTCGTATGGATCCTTGTACCTATTTTTATCCTGATATTATTAATCACTATAGGCGTATTAGTAATTGTGTGGTTAGAAAGAGAAATATCCGCAGGGATACAACAACGTATTGGGCCTGAATATGCCGGACCCTTAGGAATTCTTCAAGCTCTAGCAGATGGAACAAAATTACTCTTTAAAGAAGATATTCTCCCGTATCGAGGAAATGTTCAATTATTCAGTCTTGGACCAGCTATAGCAGTGATATCCACTCTACTAAGTTATTTTATAATTCCTTTTGGATATAATCTTGTTTTATCTGATCTTAGTATAGGTGTTTTTTTATGGATCGCTATTTCAAGTATTGCTCCTATTGCGCTTCTTATGTCAGGGTATGGGTCAAATAATAAATATTCTTTTTTGGGTGGTTTACGAGCTGCTGCTCAATCGATTAGTTATGAAATACCATTAACTCTATGTGTATTATCAATATCTCTACGTGTGATTCGTTAGAACATAAACTTCTTTTACCTTTTTTCTTTACTTTATTTATAGTTTAAGAAAAGATTGAATATATTGAATGAATATCCGCATTTTAATATTCATTATTTAGGTAGATAATTTCAACCAGATAGTTATATGAGTGAAATAAAACAGCTTAGAAATTCGCAGTAATAAAATGAAATCTCATTCCCTATGTACAAGTGGAAAGTGGAAATAAATAGAAACAGTATAAACTGTTTACCCCAAGACTGAGATTTTTTAATTAGTCAGGATGTCTTGAAGCGGGAGTAAAAGATCCATTGTATGGAATTTTTACTATTGTTTTGTATGTATTACCATATTTGGATCCATCCAAAATTAGTGAACGGGTAGAAACACCAAGATACACAAGAGATTAGTAAAGTAGATAATGTAAAGTATCAAAAGAGATATTTCTACATAAAACGAATCATAATAAGGGCTTTAAGTTAGTAGAAACGATCAAGCAGTACTTATCCATGATTCCGATCTAGAGTATGCTCCTATTCACTAATTAACAAAATGACTATCAAGAACGAATTAATCCTTTTTCTTTTTTTTTCAGAGTACCTTTTTCTTAGAAAGAAGAATAGGAACAAAATAAATAATAAAATGTAGGATCAATCAGAAAAATAAATAAGAAAAGATCTTTATTTATTCTTCTTTTCTACATATATATATTATATGAGCTTCTTACCATGATTCATGAAAGAGTGTCTAATTTTTTTGTAATAAAAAGATATGGGTTTAAATATCCATTGATACAACAAGTATTTTATTGAAGGAATAAATCAAGTTATTACTGAACAAAGAGAAATTTTTTCTTTCTAAAGAAAGGGAATGAGATCGATTCGGAAGCCCCCTTTTTTTATTCGAGCAGACCGAATTCCATCGGTCTAATTTGGGACTCTTCGACGTATCTTTATTCTATTTATACTCCAATAGATGATACCGAATTAATATTACTATCGAACTAGTCCTTACATTTATTTATGACCACATAGGAGCCGTATGAAGCTGAGGTCTCATGTCCGGTTCTGGAATAGGGATGGAAGCAGTAATGTTACCATCAACTATGATTATCTAACAGTTCAAGTACAGTTGATATAGTTGAGGCACAGTCAAAATATGGTTTTTGGGGATGGAATCTGTGGCGTCAACCTATTGGATTCATAGTTTTTATAATTTCTTCTCTAGCAGAATGTGAAAGATTACCTTTCGATTTACCAGAAGCGGAAGAAGAATTAGTAGCAGGTTATCAAACAGAATATTCAGGTATCAAATATGGTTTATTTTATGTTGCTTCTTACCTAAATTTATTAGTTTCTTCATTATTTGTAACAGTTCTTTATTTAGGCGGGTGGCATTTTTCTATTTTCCCAATTTTTTGTATTCCTGAACTTTTCGGAATAAATAAAATTGATGGAGTACTTGGAATAATAATCGGTATTTTTATTACATTAGTTAAAGCTTACTTGTTTTTGTTTATTCCTATCACAACAAGGTGGACTTTACCTAGGATGAGAATGGACCAACTATTAAATCTTGGATGGAAATTTCTTTTACCTATATCTCTGGGTAATCTATTATTGACAACTTCTTTCCAACTGTTTTCCCTATAAATAGGAAAATATGATAACGAGATTCTAAACTCATAACCTATCTCAAACAAGAGAAAGAAACATTAACTTATGCATTTCATGGATATCTACGATATGCTTCCTATGATAACAGGATTCATGAATTATGGTCAACAAACAGTACGAGCTGCAAGGTACATTGGTCAGGGTTTCATGATTACCTTATCCCATACAAATCGTTTACCCATAACTATTCAATATCCGTATGAAAAATTGATCACATCGGAGCGTTTCCGTGGTCGAATCCACTTTGAATTCGATAAATGCATTGCTTGTGAAGTATGTGTTCGTGTATGTCCGATAGATTTACCCGTTGTTGATTGGCGATTGAGAACAGATATTAAAAAGAAACAATTGCTTAATTATAGTATTGATTTTGGAGTATGTATATTTTGTGGTAACTGTATCGAGTATTGTCCAACAAACTGTTTATCCATGACTGACGAATATGAACTTTCTACTTATGATCGTCACGAATTGAATTATAATCAAATTGCTTTGGGTCGGTTACCAATACCAATAATGGAGGATTACACAATTCAAGCAATTCCTAATTTGACTCAAAGCAAAATAGACAAAGAGAAATCTCTTGATTCAAAAACGATTACCAATTAGTAATTTTGTTATAAATAATTCAAAATAAATTTGCATTTAGAATTTTGATTAAATTAATCAATAACTACAAATAATAATTATTGATTGTGGAGAATCATTGTTTAATTTAAATTGAAAAAATTTGAATTTTGAATTGAGATAATATTTTCTTATTTAGTCATTATTTGATTTCGTCATACCATCTAAGATGGATATCTTAAGATATATAATCTTAATAAATTAATTAAATTAATAATGATAAAGTTAATATTTAAGAATCCATAATTAAAAAAATTAATAAATATTACCTATATATATATATTATTACCTATATAAATAGTATATTGTGTAAGTAATATGTAATTAATGCTTTCGAAATATACAATTTTTCGGATTCTCTAAGTGGAATTAGTCCAATAAAAGTATCCTTAGTAATCCATACTACATTAAGATTTAATTCAATTAGTAACATATCATATACAAGAACAAAAAATAAGGTAATACCCTTTTTCTTGGACTATTTAATAAGGTCATGAAATATTTCAACTTATTTATCTCTTATTTTATACAGAATGGATTTAACTGGACCAATACATGATCTTCTTGTAGTATTTCTGGGATCAATTCTTATATTAGGAAGTCTGGGAGTAGTTTTATTTACCAATCCTATTTTTTCTGCATTTTCATTGGGATTGGTTCTTGTTTGTATATCTTTATTATATATTTTATCAAACTCCTATTTTGTAGCTGCTGCACAGCTCCTTATTTATGTAGGGGCTATAAATGTCTTAATCATATTTGCTGTTATGTTTACAAGGGGTTCCGAATACTATAATGATTTCCGTCTTTGGACTATTGGGGATGGGGTAACTTCGCTTGTTTGTACAAGTATTCTTTTTTCACTAGTTACTACTATACTAGAAACGTCATGGTACGGAATTGTTTGGACTACAAGGTCAAACCAAATTATAGAGCAAGACCTCATAAGTAATGTTCAACAAATTGGGATTCATTTATCAACCGATTTTTTTCTCCCATTTGAACTAATTTCTATAATTCTTTTAGTTGCCTTGATAGGAGCAATTAGTATGGCTCGTCAATAAGAAATATAAGTTTTTAGAATTGGAAATCTTAAACCTAAAATCAAATAATTTATTGTTTTATCATGTATTATTATTTTTTCCCTTCTAAGTCAAATGAAATGTATTTTTCTATTTTTTTATTTTCTCTCATATATATTTAAGTCTAATATAAAAAGAGTATGTATAAAAATAAATAAAAAGGTATAAGATAAGTAAGGTTTTTAATTTGATCTAACACTAATATCTTATTTTGTTCCGTAATTTTTTTTTTTATTCAATTGGATCGTTTGCAAAAATGTTTATAATTGAATCGAGATTGATAAGGAGTTTGTGAATGATGTTTGAGCATGTACTTTTTTTGAGTGCCTATTTATTTTCTATCGGTATCTATGGATTGATCACAAGTCGAAACATGGTTAAGGCACTTATGTGTCTTGAACTTATACTAAATTCGGTTAATATAAATCTCGTAACATTTTCTGATCTATTTGATAGTCGTCAATTAAAAGGAGATATTTTCTCGATCTTTGTTATAGCTATTGCAGCCGCTGAAGCAGCAATAGGGCTAGCCATTGTTTCGGCAATCCATCGTAACAGAAAATCAACCCGTATCAATCAATCCAATTTATTGAATAAATAGTCGTAATTGTATAATTGTATATAATCAATAATATAATATTTTAATGTATAATAAAATAATTTATTTATTATTATTATTTTCTTCTTTTTTTTTTGTTCTTTCTAATAATTTAGAATATTCACAAATTATTACTAATTTTCATTAGATTAGCATGTAAAGCTTGTATCACATTGATACAAAAATTAAAGTATTTTGGACCTTTTTCGTCAACATATCCAGAAATTTATTTATTCTAATAAAAAAATTCTGGTAAACTACTGATTTATCTGGTATATACAATATATAAATTTATTACCACTATTTATTTTTTTTTACCAGATTAAAAATATTTTATTTCCTAAACTGAAATTTATAGATCCAATGTCACATTCAGTAAAGATTTATGATACATGTATAGGGTGTACTCAATGTGTACGAGCCTGTCCTACGGATGTATTGGAGATGATACCCTGGGATGGATGTAAAGCTAAGCAAATAGCTTCCGCACCAAGAACAGAGGACTGCGTAGGTTGTAAGAGATGTGAAACCGCCTGTCCAACGGATTTTTTGAGTGTTCGTGTTTATTTATGGCACGAGACAACCCGTAGTATGGCTTTAGCTTATTGATACGTTAGAAAAAACTCCACATTGAATCATTTGATTCCTCTTTTTTTACCGACAAAAACCCGTACTAAGAAGAATAGATTTTCTCCAGTACGGGTTTTTATGGTCAAAGCGTATCTTGTCTTTACCATGAGTTATTTTCCTTGGTTAACCATAATTGTTGTTTTGCCGATATTTGCAGGTTCTTCAATTTTTTTTCTCCCGCATAGAGGAAATAAAGTGGTTCGGTGGTATACTATATGTATATGTTTAATAGAACTCCTTCTTATGACCTATGTATTTTGTTATCATTTCCAATTGGACGATCCATTAATCCAATTGGAGGAGGATTATAAATGGATAAGTGTTTTTGATTTGCACTGGAGACTCGGAATCGATGGACTTTCCGTGGGGCCTATTTTACTGACAGGATTTATTACTACTTTAGCTACTTTAGCAGCTTGGCCAGTTACTCGGGATTCGCGGTTGTTTTATTTCTTGATGTTAGTAATGTATAGTGGCCAAATAGGATTATTTGCTTCTCGAGACCTTTTACTTTTTTTTATTATGTGGGAGTTTGAATTAATTCCTGTTTACTTACTTTTATCCATGTGGGGAGGTAAAAAACGTCTCTACTCAGCTACAAAGTTTATTTTATACACTGCGGGGGGTTCCATTTTTCTTTTAATAGGGGTCTTAGGTATAGGTTTATATGGTTCCAATGAACCAACATTGCATTTTGAAACATTAGCTAATCAATCGTATCCTATGGTGTTGGAAATGTTATTCTATTTTAGTTTTCTTATTGCCTATGCTGTCAAATCACCGATTATACCCCTACATACATGGTTACCAGATACCCACGGGGAAGCACATTACAGTACATGTATGCTTCTGGCCGGAATTTTATTAAAAATGGGAGCATATGGATTGATTCGGATCAATATGGAATTTTTACCTCATGCTCATTCTATATTTTCTCCATGGTTGGTAATAGTGGGAACTATACAAATAATTTATGCGGCTTCAACCTCTTTTGGTCAACGTAATTTAAAAAAGAGAATAGCTTATTCCTCCGTATCTCATATGGGTTTTATAATTATAGGGATTGGTTCCATAACCAACACAGGACTAAATGGCGCTATTTTACAACTAATTTCTCATGGATTTATTGGTGCTGCGCTTTTTTTCTTGGGGGGAACAAGCTGCGATCGAATACATCTTGTTTATCTTGACGAAATGGGAGGGGTATCCATTCCAATGCCAAAACTATTTACCCTGTTTAGTAGTTTCTCGATGGCTTCTCTTGCATTGCCGGGAATGAGTGGTTTTGTTGCGGAATCCTTAGTATTTTTTGGAATAATTACCAGTCCAAAATACCTTTTAATGCCAAAAATGCTAATTACTTTTCTAATGGCAATTGGCATAATATTAACTCCTATTTATTTATTATCTATGTTACGCCAGATGTTCTATGGATACAAGTTATTTAGTTTAGCAAACTCTTATTTTGTGGATTCTGGACCACGGGAACTGTTTATTTCGATCTGCATCCTTCTGCCAGTAATAGGAATTGGTATTTATCCGGATTTAGTTCTCTCGCTATCAGTTGATAAGGTACAAACTATTCTATCTAATTATTTTTATAGATAGTCTTGCTCAATAAAACAAACAATAATTAGATGGTTTTACTTTTTAAAAATAATTCGTTGTACAATGAAAAAAAAATGAATTAAAAGTGAATTAAAATTTGAGATGTATTTCTAGTCTTTGAGAACCATTTAATTTAACTTCTTTATTGAGGGGCTTAAATTAAATGGTTCTCGAGGAATCACACAAATTTTTTTATATTGAAAGAATCCCCAGATGTATTTTTTAAGTAATTTATTTAATTAGATGGAAATGGGAATGCGCCATAACTATGTAAACCTATTCCTAATAGATTGACCCCAAAATAGCAAATCCATATTATAAGAAATCCTATAGAAGCTACAATTGCCGAATTCATACTTTGCAAATTTTGATTTGTTCTGATATGTAAATAAATTGCGTATATGGTCCAAGTAATAAATGCCCAAGTTTCTTTAGGATCCCAACTCCAATAAGACCCCCACGCTTCATTAGCCCATACTGCTCCAGAAAGAATGCCTATGGTTAAAAAGGTAAACCCCAGACTAATGGTACGATAACTCCAATAATCCAATCTTTGAGTCAATTGATATTTGTAATAATTTGTAAATGAAAGAAAAGACGTGTTTTGGAAACCTTTTTTTCTCTCACTAAAGTATATCTTATCAAAAAAAAATGGCCTAATTAAGAAATTGTTGCTTTTACAAAAAATATTGATGTTTTTTCGAAATGTAATGACTAAACAAGCAATTGAAAATAAGGATCCGAATAAAAGAGCTGCATAGCTCAATAGCATCATACTTACATGCATCATCAACCATTGGGATTGTAGAGCGGGTACTAATATTGTGGATTGATGCATTTCGGTTAAAAGACCAGAAGTGGCGAATGCTTGGATAAAGATAGTACTTGGCGTAGTTATTGCATTTAAATAATTTTTATTTTTTCTAAAATATGGAATCATATGAATAATAAAGAAACTCCACGAAAGGAACATTAATGATTCATATAAATTACTTAATGGGAAATGCCCCGAATAAATCCAACGAATCACTAATAATCCTGTTATAGAGAAAAAAGTCGCTATCATTCCCTTTTCTGACGAATCCCGTAATCCTATAATTTCTTGGGCTAATAAGGTCATCAAATGAATCACCATTACAGTGGAAATGATCGAAAAAGATATATGAATTAATATATGTTCTAAAGTCAAAAATATCATAAATAAAAAATAAAGAGTCCAATTACCAAATCAAAATAAGGAATTAAATATTAAATACATTATAAGATTTATTGCGTTGGAATGCCGCCACTCGGACTCGAACCGAGATGCTCTAGCACTGCTTCCTAAGAGCAGCGTGTCTACCGATTTCACCATGGCGGCTTGTTTGTTTGAAATAATAATAACACGGACATTCATAATCGTCGAGGTTCTAAGATTACGTTTTTTTTTTCAATGAAAAAGAAAATTCTATATATACAATTTCATCCCATATTTTATAGTTATTCCTATTTTATTACTAAAACTAAAAAATTTATATAAATTTTTTTATAATTAGTTATTATGAAATTTGTGTACAAAATTTATAATCAGATTAATTTAGCAAACAGCTAACTAGTTTATCAAACCAATACCAATAACTAGATAATAGGAGTTGCCTAAATATATAAAACAAAGGATTTGCACCTATATTGAATTGTACTTTACTTTTCACAGCATTTTTTCTATATGGATAGAATGCTGTGAAAAGTCAATTGGTAGGAAAAAATCTGTAACAAGAATTCCAGTATAATTCAAAACAGAAATATTTAAAATACAAATAGAATATATATTTTAACTCAATAGACAAAAGAATTATTCTATAATTACAATAACAAGTCCTAGATTATATTGAATTGCAAAATAGAAAACATTAATTAATGAAAATCATTCGTTTTACAAATTTTTCTATTTTGCTAATCATCTTAATCTTAATTCAGATTATCCCAAAGATTTTTTATTTATTTGTTTGTCGCACAAAAAAACTTTTAGAATTCCCCGTTGAAATCGATTTAGCTAAAGAAAAAGCTTTAACCGCCCACAAATAGCCTTTTTTCTTCCAAATATTTTTACGAATACGTTTTTTTGATAGAGAAGTACGTTTTTTTGGAACCGCCATTCAAAAACAAAGAGATTGCTAGTTTTTATTGTTGTATGTGAAAGACATGTATTGATGAACCGTTCTTTTTTTTTTTTTATTATCTTTATTTATGCTATAGATAATAAAATTATTTTTCATAATATATGAATACTTTCTTAAAATAATATATATATATATATACTATATTATTCTTAATAATAAAATTATTATTATATATATATACTATCCATATACTATCTAATATAGCTATGTAATTAGTATAGTAATAGTTTAGTAATAGTTTTTTTATTATTTTATCTAGTAAAAAAAATTTATTAAAAAAAATATTTAATTATTATTAGTATTCTTTCTATATTATTCTTTTCTTTCGATTTTTTTGTTTTTTGTATCTCTATTACATAAAAAGGGGTGAAAAAAGGGTTCAATTTTGAACTCATATCTAAATGGATATTGTCATCTAAAAAAAGAAAAAAGAAGTGAAAAGTAATAGAAATATCAATAGAATTTCTAAAACCAAAAAATTAACAGAATTTTTTGATTTATTAATCCAGTTTAGAGTACCGAACTTAAAAAGTTAATAAATTTCATTTAAAACTAGTAGTTAATGTCTTAAACAAGTCATTACCTGATAAAAATCATCTTAGCAATACTTTTTTTTACGTTAAATAAAGTAAGAAATATAATAAAACATAAATAAATATACATTCTCCTTATTGGATTTTTATTCTCTAAATGCATGTTCGACAGCGAATTAGATTAGATGACCATTCTAAATAGTCTAATTAGAATACCCATTTTTCTTTTTATTTTTTATTATATTGAAAATGGAATTATTGATAGATACTAGGCCTATAAACAAATCAAGCACTCTTTTTGATATAACTATTTTTCTTTACTATACTATATGCTTATAAATTCATTAGAATAATAGAATCCTTAAAAATATCATAATAATGATAAATAAGAATAAAAAAAATTAAAAATTGTTTTTATTATGGAATATATATATCAATATGCATGGATAATACCTCTGCTTCCACTTCCTGTCACTGTGTCAATAGGATTTGGACTTCTGTTTGTTCCAACAGCAACAAAAAATATTCGTCGTATCTGGGCTTTTTATAGTGTTTTATTCCTAAGTATAGCTATGCTTTTTTCGTCGAATTTAGCTATTCAGCAAATAAATGGAAGTTTTATCTACCAATATATATGGTCTTGGACCATCAATAATGATTTTTCCTTGGAATTTGGATACTTAATCGATCCACTTACTTCCATTATGTTAATATTAATTACTACGGTTGGAATCATGGTTCTTCTTTATAGTGACAATTATATGTCTCACGATCTGGGATATTTGAGATTTTTTGCTTATATGAACTTTTTCAATGCGTCCATGTTGGGATTAGTTACTAGTTCCAATTTAATACAAATTTATATTTTTTGGGAATTGGTGGGAGTGTGTTCCTATTTATTAATAGGTTTTTGGTTCACGCGACCAATCGCAGCAAGTGCTTGTCAAAAGGCTTTTATAACAAATCGCGTAGGGGATTTTGGATTATTATTGGGAATTCTGGGTTTTTATTGGATGACAGGTAGTTTCGAATTTCGGAATTTATTTGAAACATTTAATAAATTAATTCATAATAACGAAGTCAATTCTTTATTTGCCACTTTGTGTGCTTTCCTATTATTTCTCGGTGCAGTTGCTAAATCCGCACAATTTCCTCTTCATGTATGGTTACCCGATGCTATGGAGGGACCCACTCCTATTTCGGCTCTTATACACGCTGCTACTATGGTGGCTGCGGGAATTTTTCTTGTAGCTAGACTTTTCCCTCTTTTCACAGTAATACCTTACATAATGAATTTGATTTCTTTGATAGGTGTAATAACATTATTATTAGGTGCTACTTTGGCTCTTGCTCAAAGAGATATTAAACGAAATTTAGCCTATTCTACAATGTCTCAACTGGGCTATATTATGTTAGCTCTAGGTATAGGTTCATATAGGGCTGCTTTATTTCATTTGATTACTCATGCCTATTCGAAAGCTTTATTGTTTTTGGGATCCGGATCCATTATTCATTCCATGGAACCTCTTGTTGGATATTCTCCAGACAAAAGTCAGAATATGGCTCTTATGGGTGGTTTATCAAGATATGTTCCAATTACAAAAATTACTTTTTTATTAGGTACACTCTCTCTTTGTGGTATTCCACCTCTTGCCTGTTTTTGGTCCAAAGATGAAATTCTTAATGATAGTTGGTTGTATTCACCAATTTTTGCCCTAATAGCACTTTTTACAGCGGGATTAACCGCATTTTATATGTTTCGGATGTATTTACTTACTTTTGAGGGCGATTTACATGTGCATTTAAAGAATTACAGTGGAATTCCAAATAATTCGCTCTATTCAATATCCTTATGGGGAAAAAAAGCACCGAAATTGGTCAAAACAAATCCTTTTTTATCAGCAACGAATAGTAATGAAAAGCTTTCTTTCTTTTCAAAAAATCCATATAAACTTGACAAAAATGTAATAAAAAAAACCCAATATTTTAGTACGGATTTCGGAAAAAAATACACTTTTACGTATCCGCACGAATCAGATAATACTATGTTATTTACACTCTTTATATTGGTACTATTTACTTTGTTTGTTGGATCCATAGGAATTCCTTTTAACCAAGAAAAAATTCCTACGGATTTATTATCTAAGTGGTTGACTCCGTCGGAAAACCTTATGGAAACCCATAATTGGTATGAATTTATGAGAAATTTTATTTCTTCTGTAAGTATAGCTTATTTTGGAATAAGTATAGCATCCATTTTTTATGGACCCATTTATTCTTCTTTCCAAAATTTGGACTTAATCAATTCATTTGTAAAAATGGGATCTAAAAGAATTCTTTTAGATCCGGTAGTAAATGTGATATACAATTGGTCATACCATAGGGGTTACATAGATCTTTTTTATACAAAGTTTATAACTAGAAATCTAAGAGGAATCGCGGAATTTGTCTATTTTTTTGATAGATACATAATTGATGGAATTATCAATATTTTAGGTATTTCAAATTTCTTTATAGGCGAATGGATCAAATATATTAGTGCTGGTCGAATCTCCTCCTATCTTCTTTTCTATTTCTCTTATGTAGCAATTTTTTTACTAATTTATTTTTTGAGTTTCTAGAAAACGATATAATGAAAATTAGAAATGAGGTTGTATTTTTTTTGTTCATTGGTAGAAACCCAATGATCATATAGGTCCTTGTTTTCATAGTATCGTTTTTCTGGCATGTATAAAGATATCCTTTGTTCCATTATTTCTGAAAAAGTGGATAAACTGGGTGGGTATGTAAAAGATATTTTTCGTTTTCCATCGCTGGAACATGTACAAAAAAAATATTGTGACACTTCATCTGGTACAGCGGTTCCGTATTGGAAATTTTTCATATATCGCATACATCGCACTGGACGATTCCATCGTTTAAAATCGAAAAGAAAAGTCAGAGGAGGTTTTTCAAACCAGAATTGATTTTCGTTTTTTCTATGCAAACTCCTTTCTATTGGCAAAAAGTCTTGATAGATCATTCTTTCTTTAAATTCGTCTAGTTTATTTTTAATAAGTTGTTCAAGAAGTTCAAAAAATTGTACTTCCTCCACTTCCTCCTCAGATAGTTCCTGATCATATTCTTCCGGTTCCTCCGTTTTGTTTTGGTAAGTTATTTCTAGATAACTTTCTTCCTCACTTTCCCTCTTTTCTTCCGGTTCCTCCGTTTTGTTTTGGTAAGTTGTTTCTAGATAACTTTCTTCCTCACTTTCCCTCTTTTCTTCCGTTTCTGAGATTTCGTTGTGGAGTTTATTAGTAACAATGGGCAACGGCATTCTGCCTAAATAGAAGATACAGGTAATAAATAAGAAAATACTAAAGGTTCGAGCCAGAGAATTTTGCAATTCTGACAAAAGGTACTTATTAGATCGAATAAAAGGATTTTGTCGTATTTGGAATAATACGAATTCCACCCAGTTAATGAATACAATGTGACCCATTAACCAACCAACAAAACTACTTGTTACAAATAACATCTTGTTGTTGCATCGAAACATATAAATGTTGACTAATCTGCATAATGTTGAACTTGGTAAAAAAAAATGGTTGAATAACGGAAAGATTAGATTGTTCAGGAATACACATAGAATGCTGAGATTACGCATTACATTTTTGGTAGTGGATCCATAATCCAAAATGTTTTTGTGATTGTTCCAGAAGAAATGAAACAAAAGATAGGGTAGAACTAGCACAGTTATTGTATGAGGTCTACCCAATGCTAGATGCAGAGGCGCATAATAGATTGATATAAACATCATGAGTTGTCCCGTAATAAAACCTGTTGTTGCTGCTATCTTCTTCCCGGTTCCTTCTTCCATAACCCGATCTCGGAGAAGGAAGAGATAAGAGGGCCCCATTGAGAATGTGGTTAGAAATCCATAATAGAGTCCGACCACTACGACCCAATTTATTATCTTCATCATAACAAACCTCCCTTTTTTCTTTTCTATTGCAATTTCTCGATTATTATATGATGATTTCTTAACTTTCTATATTATATAGAAGGAGATAGACTAGAAATGACATCTCTTATGTGAATGATACCAAAGGGATATTAAATGAATGGAATTGGGATATAGATGGAATATAATGAAAATAGAGTCACTTTGAGGTTCCCTATGAAATGAGGCATGGAACGGAGCCACTAGGAAGAAGTTCCGGGAGTTACGAAGGAGGCTTCTGACCCATATTGTTCATGGGTTGAGAACGGGAGTTGCACTCGATGAGATCGAATCTCTCGTTGTTCCTCAGTAGCTCAGTGGTAGAGCGGTCGGCTGTTAACCGATTGGTCGTAGGTTCGAATCCTACTTGGGGAGATTTTATTAATTCTGAATTTTTTAATTAAGAATTGAATGAAAGGGCTAGCTTTGGCTGTTAGGAGTTAGGAATAGGTAACCCCTTCCCTGTCTTTGTTTCTATTGCATTCTATCCCGCCGTATCACATTCTGTTATGCGATATTTGAGAATCACCGTTAATACCTGGCGTAGATTCGAGATAATCCCTTGTAAATAGCCCTGGGGCTATACTAGCCAATTAAGAATTCTCAGATGATGTGTACTAGC